CCCGCAATGAATAGGGAAGGTATAGTAATGCTATGAATAACCCAGTATCGAATACTGGTAATAATATCAGCAAAAGAACGTTCTCCCGTGCTTCCAGACATGCTGAGCTCCACAAATTTTTGTACATTCAAAAAGGGGAATCGATTCCGTGAAAGATGGGATCAGTAAATAGAAAACTACTGATATTGCATCTTTGTGAGATCGTCAATTTTGTACCAAAGGTGTATTTCGAGTATACCGAATCAGTATAGCTATCCTTCCTCTGGCACAGCAACGCAGCCTTGATCGGTACCGAAATGCTACACAATTCCTTTTTTCTTTTTTTGTTCCTTATCTATGGATAACTTATGTTATGCTATTCAACAGATCAATAGAAAACCCTCCAATTTCTTATAAGGTTTCCCTTATTGGCTTCATAATAGAAAGTAAGGATCTTGGGAAAATGTAAGTCAATGATCAATGGGTTCTAATAATTCATGAAAGATATTATCGTATTGACACAATTCAATTATATGCGAAATCTAACCCTTTTTGGTTAAAAGTTTTATTCGAATCCTTTCATTTCAAGTAATTGGTTGGTATAATATAATAAATACTTATAACTTAACAAAAAAAATAATTAATAACTATTAATAATAATAAATTAATAATAATAAATAAAAAAAAAATATATAATATAAAAAAAAAGATATATATATATATAATAATAGATAATATATAAATATATATAATAGTAGATAATAGTAGTAGATAATAGTAATAGTATCCACTATTTAGATCATATTTAATGAAAGAAAGAAAACATAGTTGTAACAATCAATATTCGTGATGCAATCATTGTTGGATTAGGTCCAAGACAAAGATTCTTTCTTGACCAAACTACAAGTATGGAACTCCATGATATGGAAAGACAGAATATGGAACCTAAAAGGATAATTGAGGTGGCTCGTCTTCGAATCGACTTTTGGACCCGAAAAAGAGAACAAAAATAAAGTCAATTGAAATTGAAAATTTCAATTAAATAAAGTAAAAAGTAAAAGTTTTTGTTTCTCGATAGATCCTTTCGATGGATGGTGGAACACCTTTTTTTCTTCTTATTCGATATATTATGGGTAATTAACTAACCTATTTATTACTATACTGAATGCAATGAGTTAAAATAAGTAATAAGGTAGTATCAGGTCGTTCGCTCCCCAAAAATGGAATTGAAGCTATTTTCAAATCCAATTCTTTTATTCCAAAATTAATGAAAATTGAATTTCATCTTCGAATGAAGTTACACGACACAGTTCTTATTACTATTACTTTACTCAACTCAAAAATTGCACAATGAACCTGTTGATTCGGAATCACAGGATCGGTCGATGTCACATCTGATGAATCAATTTTTTTCTACCTATGTTATGTCACTCTATCTTTTTTTTTTAGTATTATCTATAATGACCGATGAATCATGAATTTTCCATTGGAACAAAACTAATTCTCTTAATTGGTTTTTATTACCCTCGTATCTGGGAAAAATGGAAACTTAGGTAAGTGTTTTATCAACATATGTAGAAAAAAAAAAGCATATCTAATAAAGCCCTTTCATGCTTACTATAACTAGTTATTTCGGTTTTATACTGGCTGCTTTAACTATAACCCCAGCTCTATTTATTGGTTTGAGCAAGATACGACTTATTTGAAAATGAATTGAATAAATAATTCAGAAAAATATTTCTCGGTAATTCCAGATATTCTATGGTTCTTTCCCACACCAATTGCCAATTTTTTTCTTGGTCATTGAGATTCACGGATAATTCAGATTAATATTTAGGGATAGATCTTACCCCTTTTTTTATCCCCTCAAACAAACCGAAATGATTGAAGTTTTTCTATTTGGAATCGTCTTAGGTCTAATTCCTATTACTTTGGCAGGATTATTTGTGACTGCATATTTACAATACAGACGTGGTGATCAGTTGGACCTTTGATTGAGTAACATTTCTTTTTTTGATTGACCTCCTACAGGGAGGAGGTCAAATTCCAGTTGCAATTCACTTTGTTTTGTTAAGTTATTTTATTGTGATTCGACATACATAAGATAGACGGAATCACGCTCTGTAGGATTTGAACCTACGACATCGGGTTTTGGAGACCCGCGTTCTACCGAACTGAACTAAGAGCGCTTTCCAAGAAATTTTTTTTTTTCCACTTAACTTCTCACACATCTCGCATACATATAGTATCCAAAAATGAAAGATTATGCCTCATTTTAATTTGATCTCAATTAATCTCTCGTTACTGCCCATAGCACCCTCGTTACTGCCCATAGGACTCGTTACTGCCCATAGGAGAAGTCATAGGTAGGGATGACAGGATTTGAACCCGTGACATTTTGTACCCAAAACAAACGCGCTACCAAGCTGCGCTACATCCCTTTTAAAAATTGTTGTACAGTGTCATTGTACAAAATACCTGTCTTGTTTTCCACATCTTTATTTTCTCCTCTATCTATTCT